AACATAGTAATTAACCCCTTTCAATTGGGGGAGAGATGGCTGAGTGGACTAAAGCGTCGGATTGCTAATCCGTTGTACGAGTTTTTCGTACCGAGGGTTCGAATCCCTCTCTTTCCGTTTTCATCGATACCTTTTTATTTTCTTTCGAATTTATCGCGAGTCCGATTGGAATAGATAAAATCCTACTAAGCTAAGAATGTTTTAAAATCAAGGAAGAAAAACCTTATTTCTTTTTTATTCTTCACGTCCAGGATTACGCCCTGGATCATTAGATAGGAATCCGAAGATAAAGAGAGAAACAAAGAATATTACTACCGTGTAAACAAATAGTTTGAGAGTAAGCATTACACAATCTCCAAAATTCTTTTTTAGGAAAAAAGAGAATAGATTCGCTATTTTTATTTTAGACCGCATACCCTACTATTTTTATTTTGTATTTTGACACCAAGAAATAAAGTTTTTTTTTTTTAGAAATAGAAAACGAAATTATCAAAAAATGCATTTGTAATATTTTTAATAAAAGTGGAGTTTTTCATTACCAAAAATTTTCTTTCATACCCACAATTAGACATTGTGAGTACTCCAATAAGGTCTTTCAACGGAAAAAGGTCAGAATAAGGAAATGGGTTGATCCAGATTTAGCGCGGCTGTACAAGAATTCCAATATTTGAATCGGGAGTTCATACTCTAAAACTTATCTAATCTTATCAAGTGTTATGTTAGAATTTTTTTTTTCGAATCAATCGTGGATTTGCCTAGGACATTATTAAAGATCTCATCGAAAACTTACAGCAGCTTGCCAAACAAAAGCTAAGAGCAAAAATAGCACAGGTATTACTGGCATAATATCTACGATTGGATTCAAAAAAGCGTAGGCCTCCGGTAATTTGGCAACGAAAAAACCGCTTGAACAAAGGGCAGAATTAAGACAGATCCAGATCAAACTAAATATATTAAGCATAACAAACATTTTGTTATTTTTGTTATTGAAGATAATTGTATTTATTTTGATTGAGTTATTAATAAGTTGAGTTATTGATAGAAGGGAAAATGAATAAAACTAAATAAGATAGACCCCAAAAACCTTCTTTGAACTCCCCCAATCAAAAATCCTTCAATTCTCAAATCAAAAGAGAATAGATTAAATCATACTTTCATACAATATCTTAATTGAATTCTATGTAATGATCAATAAATTCAGTTTAATTCTATATCGACCCGTATTAAAATTCTAGCAACAATCTACCTATTTTATAGATATTTATGCTGGAGTTGACGAACAACCAATACCAATATTAGTGTTTATTAGGGTCGAATAGAAATGGGGCGTAGCCAAGTGGTAAGGCAACGGGTTTTGGTCCCGCTATTCGGAGGTTCGAATCCTTCCGTCCCAGAGCACACCCAACCCATTATAGCATTATAATATATATAATGAATGCTATATATCAGAAAAAAGATTGCCTTTTAAAATACCCTTCTGTTTAAGAGTATAATATTAAGAGTATAATATTGGATTGGAAAAGTTTTATTAGGATTCTTAATAATTCTTCTCTGAATCATATCTTTTTCACCAATTGAATCGTGTTCAAATAACACGCAGATGTAATTGAATCTATTTGTGATCCCTAAATGTTAAATATTTAACCTAGAATATCTATAATTCCTTTCAGTAACAATTTTTTTCAGTAAAAGTTTTTTAGTCTATCTGTATGGGGGTCCCATATTATTGTTATTTCGATTCCTATTTTAGCAGCCAGTATGAAAAAACAACAACCTTACCTTACACCAGTCTTTATCCACTATTTCATATTTCACTAAAAAAAGAAATTGGATTTTTTAGCTATCTAGTTTTTTAATCATTGATGTTTTAATACAAATATGGATTTAGTCTAGGATGCTAGAATGTGGTCCTTACTTTAGAATGTTATTCAAATAATGATCTCGAAGCCGGAAATTTTTCAATCACTTAAATCTTTTTGATGATTTCTTATGAGTTCGTAGTACTCGAAGAAGTGTGAAATTGGTAAATTTGTCCTATCACTATCAAGTTACTTGAAGATGCAGATTCAAAAAGAAATTTTATTTTTTTATTTTATTTGTGGTATTTATATTTATTATATTAAATAAATAAATAAAATGAAATAAAATATATGTATCGGGTATTGGGGATTAAATTTAATTCGTTCTGAGACTTAGTCAGAACCTAGCCATTCATATTTCATATAGAAAGAAAAAGTATAGATTACTATGTACCGACCGAACCAATGACTATTCATGATTCCATAATTGAATCAATTACATACTGGTTCCAAACTAAAGGAATGTTATGGTAAAACTTCGTTTAAAACGATGTGGTAGAAAGCAACGTGCGACTTGAAGGACACGATCCGTTGTGGGTTCTTACATCCACCATTTTTTATTATACAGGAATTATAGAGGAATGAAAGTGCTCTTGACTCGACATCGTTTCTTCTGTTTCACTAGAACTCTCATTTTTTTG